ATACGATCGGGGGGGGCTAATTCGAATCCCTCAGGTAAAATAAGAACTGCCCCTACATTCAAAGATCCCCTTTTACCATTAGAAAGAACTTGTTTCAGTTGGATGTCATAAGGAATTCTAACAACTGCTTCAAATACAGTATCGGGAAGTACCGCTTGTGGAACCTCAATATCCACGGGCTTATTAGCTAAATGACAATTGGCGCATACAATACGCCCAGTTGCTTCTCGTGGATTTTCATAACTCTGTTGTGCAAAAATGGGATATGCGTGTGAAATAGATGTCCGAGTTATTACATATATAAATATAATGATCGATACGGAAATGGATCGAGTCATCTGCTCCTTTATCCAAGAAAAGATATTTCTATTTTGCATGGTCCAATCATTGATCCCGAAAATTTCTACAATAAATTGGGTAGGTTGCTAGTAGAGTTTCCTATCCACGATTCTGCTATTTTACTGGAATCCAGGAGGAATTCCTGGATTGGTATAAATATAAAGAATGAGTAAGATTTTTAATGATTTGTTTATGTACGAAGTAAAAAACATTATGAGTAGATTCATATCAGTGGATCATTCTTTAGTCATTCATTGAATGATAAATCACTACAAGTGACGGAGATACACGATTTAAATAACGGAAGATCCAATATTTTAAAATTGTATCTAGAATGACTGGAAAGGTGGAAACAAGGCCAGATATAATTTGATTATTATGAGAAAATCCAAAATCCTTGTAGACAGAACCAATCATTAGTTCCCAACCGTGAGGCGAGTGGAATCCAATACATAAATCAGTTAATAAAAGAATAGAAAAAGCTTTTATTGTGTCGCTTAAGTTATAGATAAATTCCCGAACCCAAGAATTAATAATAACAAGTTCTTTATTACCCAGAATAGAATAACCACTTAGAATAGCGAAACTTATTATATTTGTCGAAAAGTGTAAAATGGTATGGATATGACCTTCATTGTACATCTTGACCAATTGTATCGTTTCTTTGTGTATTCCTATACGAAGCTTTTGTATATGTGTATCCGGGTACTCCTTTATCATTTCGTCCAAAATGAAGAGTTCTTCTAATTCTATGAATTTTTCTAGAACGTTCTTTTCGTGAATATCATTCAAAAAAACTTCAGATTGCCCAGCATTCCACCAATTAGTAACCAAAGATTCCATACTTTTATTAAATGAGAGAGAAATCCACCAGGGCAAAAAGATTATAGATGTAAGATATAGAAGGGGTTTTAGCGCTTTTAGCATTTTTAATCTGTGAATTGTTAATGAAACCGCCGGATTCCTTGACTCTATCCAATCTGATATTTCCACGAAACGTGAGTTCTATAACAAGGTATTGAATCCATAGACCTATTCCCCTTTTTTTATTAATTGGTTAGTCCTTGGATCTGGAAACAATATTTTTGTTTTATTATTTCTTCATTAGAAGCAATTGCATTCTTTCTAATGAATGCCCTAACGCGCCACCTCAAGAAATGAATATTTTACGGATTTCGGGGCAAAAGAACCAACCCCCTTACCTAGATCAATTATTTCGAAAAATTTCGCGGGCTACCCATAGCCCGGGAATTTTTTAGGTAAATTTCGGAAAAAATATTGATATGATGAAATCAAAAACGAGTAGCAAAAAAAGAGAGAAATAGAATGGTTATAGTTATAAATGATCCAATCTTTATGATTATCAAAAAGGAAAAGAAAGGATAAAAAGAAAGAAACATCAATTGACAAAAATTGACAAAATAAATGAAATAAAGAATTCAATTACACGATATGATACATCTATAGCTAACATATCAATTAAAAATGGACCAAAAAAGATGAATTCTATAGTCTGCACTGTTCGGATATATGTGATGAATCCATACTTAGTATACTTGTTACTAGTATGAAAAAATGGGGTTGATTTTCATATGCATAAAAAACTGGTTTTGGTGGACAAAAACCACTTTTTATGTTTTCTGGTTGTTCCATACGCGTCTGCTTTTCCTCGAATGAGCACTCTGAAAAAACGTAAGTGAAATTGTTATATAACAACAAATAGAATTCATGAGGTCTTTACTCAATGCTGCGAAAGCATTCATTCTTCAATTTATTTCAAAATACTTCAATTGGTACGCGCAAAAAGTAGGCCAATTCCGCAGCCTTTTGTTCAATTTCTCGTGGAGTCAAATTCTCATCAGTACGAGTCAAGGGAACGGAACCCTGGCCTCTTATTTCCATATAAAGTACACGCCGAGGATAAATACCTTCTTTAACCTCTATTCTAATCGACTGAATATCTCTCATAAGGAATCGAAGGAAGATGCGACGATTTCTTCCAGGGAATCCCCAACGAAAAATACACACTATTCCTTTTTTTCTATCGAATCTATCATAACCACTGCCTACATTCCACGAAATTGTGCACCACAAATAGGAGCTGATGAACAGACCTGCGATCCCATAGAAAGACATCACGATCCCTTGTGGAAAAAAAAGGATTTGCTGAGAAGGAAATAAGGATATCAGATTCCTACCAAGGTAACTAGAAGTTCCAACCAATAAGAATCCTAGTGAACCTAAAAAAAGGATACAGGCCCAACAGAAATTACTTGTTTTTCGAGACCCCGGTATAAGTTCTATCCATATACGTTCTGATCGCCAGTTCATACTAGATCCAGTTGTTTCAGTTTATTGGAATTGAGAGAATAACCCAAATGAATTTGACTTTATTTTTTTGTTCCCGAAGTAACTCTCATCAACTAGCACTATTATTATGATGTGAACCCTTAGGAGTAATTCATCGAATCAGTTAGATATAAAAAAATATCCCCTTCATGTGATCCTACTTCCTACTATGGATATCTACATACATATAGATGATACTTTGACTTTCCATTTCATACATCTGCTGACCCATTTTCAAATAGATATAATGCATTTATCCATATATCATGTTTACACGTGCATAACAGCTCTTTCATTTGTGTTCGGAAGAAGACACACGTTGTACCCTATTCCACTAAACAAATAGATAATAGGTATTATGATCCAAGTCCGAGTCTTAAAAAAAAATGAGATTAGATCCCATCGAATCTAGACAATCTTGTTTTTTTGAACATGAAGAGATAGAGAAGCCATTGCAATTGCCGGAAATACTAGACCCACTAAAGGCACAAAAAAAGAGGGTAAGTTGAAAGTTGTCATAGAATGGATACCTCGATTTAATATTTGTACCTGTTATAAAGATATCTTATGATAAGTATATCTATTATCAGTATATAATAATAGGTATAGGTACAAGAAATGTAGAACTAAATAAGTGTACCTATTCACCTTTATATATATGTTTATTATTTACTTTAGATTTTTTTATATATATTTATTATTATTGTATTGTTTTCTTATACTATACTTATCTTCTAATAAAGAAAAGACAAAAAAAGTTTCTTACTAATTATCAAATCTAACAAATCCGATCCAACAGGGATTCCTAGCAAAAAATGGAAATTATCAGGGAATATAGAAAAATAAATGCAAGATTCCTATTCTCTATTTTCGAAATCTATTGAATTGAATTTTTCAATATATTTCGAATATGTAACGTAATAAGGGAACGTTCATTTTTTATTTTAATAATTTGATAATTAATTCCTTTATCCTGTTTGTTGGTAGAGTCTTCCTGATTACTAATCATGAATATAGGTAGAAATAAAATGGATCTGGAGGAAATAAGAAAAAGTGATTATCAACAACCTTTTTTCCTTTATTAGATCTTATGACCTCAAGTAAAACTCCATGCTTATTATTTTTTTTAATTACTATAAACTAAATACTTGTGCACCTCAAAAAAATATAAATAACTGAATTAAATGATCTACTTGATTGGATTTTTATTCAAGGGAAAGAAACCGTGAAGCTGAAATAACTCACTTAGAACACCTTTTAAAGGATTACGTGGTACGATTGGGTCAAATAAGCCCTTATGGAATAAATACTCAGCTTCTTGTGAACCGTCAGGGACTGTCTTATTCAATGTTTGTTCAATTACTCTTTTACCCGCAAATGCAATGTAGGCATTAGGTTCGGCAATAATGATATCTCCTAACATACCAAAACTGGCGGTCACTCCACCGGTTGTAGGAGATGTAAGGATTGATACGTAGAATAACTTTTTATTTAATTGATAATTATATAAAGCTGAAGATATTTTAGCCATTTGCATCAAGCTCAAACTTCCTTCTTGCATGCGCGCTCCTCCGGAAGCACACACTATAATAAGAGGTAGAGATCTATTAGTAGCATATTCGATCAAACGGGTGATTTTCTCGCCTACTACGGATCCCATACTGCCCCCCATAAACTGAAAATCCATAATCCCAATTGCCATGGAAATACCATTTAGTTGACCTATGCCTGTTTGAACAGCCTCGGTTAACCCTGTCTTTTTTTGATAAGAATCAATACGATCTTTATAAGGTTCCTCCTCCGAATGAAATTCAATGGGGTCCACGGAAACCATGTCCTCATCCATAGCACCCCAAGTGCCTGGATCAATCAAAAGTTCGATTCTTTCTGAACTACTCATTTTCAAATGATATCCACATTGTTCACAAATATTCAGTTTTAACCTAAAAAATTTCTTATAATTTAATCCATAACAATTTTCGCATTGAACCCACAAATGCCTGTATTTTTGACTTATATCGAGATCATTATATTTTCCTATCATATCGAAATCACTTCCATTTGCGCTAGTTTGTATACTGAGACTCTCACTGTTAATACTATTTATGCTTTCACTACAAATGTAACGATAAATGTAACTCTTACTGTAATTGTCGCTACTGCTTGAAATGTGACTATCAATATTGATTTCAGAACGAAGATAATTCTCAATGCAACTAGTAATGTGATTATTCCAGTTATATTGAGTATCATACATGGAATGATCATAGTAGTGATTGTCACTCTTAGACCCATCATTCGGATAGCTCGAA